TCTTCCTTTGTACCAAATCTGGATATCCTCCTCTTCTTCATCAAGAGGCTCCAGGTGTAAATCCGTTCGGTTTGTTTTGTTTGGACCTTGTTCACTCATTGCTTTAGTTTCTTTCTTCTCGTTTGCTTCGGTCACCCGAATCATAGCACAGATAACATGTTGGATTTCTTCATCCCCCTCTTCATCGTCTTTATGAGAGATGAGTTTTTTGGGCATGTACTCTCTTAGAGTAATCGGCAACGGTGGGACTTGTTTCAATAAGTCATTCATCACCTTCTGGCCAGTCTTTTTTTTTTGCCTTTTTGGGGTGGGGGGACGAACGCCGTAGATCCATGCTGACGGGGCGTGATGTCTGAGCAATGCAATCTCTTTTTTTGCCTTGTTTTCTTAGCGCTCCTTGTGACATGCATCTGCCATTCCTCTTCGATTCACTCTTCGTCTAAACGTCGGACTTCGAATTCATCGGTGCAAAGATTGGAGTCATCCTCCATTTCTCAAGAAAAATGCACCTCTTCATCAAAGCCCACGAACACCGGTGCAGCTGTTGTGGTCTCTTCTTCTGAGTCATGTAGAGTAACCTCATTGTTCTTAATCATTTCTTGCCTTGAACACGAAGCACTCTTTTTAAAAGGTGTGACCAAAAGTGCTTTCTTTGGTATTTGCAGAACTTTTGGCCATTTGTCTTGTCTGCCTGCTCCGGTCCTACTTATGCCTGATCCGGATAAGAGAACTAATCCGTCTCGTAAACACACCTAAACCACTTTGTTGAAGTTTAATCAAAGTGGAATGTTAGCACGATGTTGTTGAGCAAAGTCTTCCGTGACGCTCAACCATTTCGTTCGAAGATTCAGAGAAGAGTACAAATGGACTGGCATTCTAAGATCCCGGGCTCTCGTCAAATGTTGAGAAATGGTAGGTGCCGCTCCGCTTTTTTGGATCTTCCTTTTCAGCCTTTGTTTGATTCATCAATTGTTCTCTTTCCAAGGTCTGGTTCCGAAGGCAATTCTGTTGATTACCAAATGACCCCTCTTTCTTCATCCAAAGTTCTGTTTGAAAAGCCTGTCTCCGAGGCTTTCAAACCTTTTGACAGTAAATGACAAGTTGATCTTCCACGGTGCAGCTATGAGGAACCCTGATCGAGGTCCGACCCGGTCAAAGGCTCCCAGTTGATTCGATAAGCCCGGCGATGAGGGAGAAAAGGTTTTTGCCCCAACAGACGGGCTGTCATCCAACGTTGCATTTTCTTAATCGGGATAAGAAGGAACATCGACTGACGCCGAAAGAGACGGTAAAAAGGCTAAAAGTGAATCTTCAGTGGTACCGTCTCGAGATAGAGAGAAAAGTCAGCGATAATGATGTTATACTACTTCTGATTGATTGAAGGATGGATGGGCAGTTGAATAGAGAACATCTCTTTGAGTTCAAATTGATTGAATAATGGTTTCTTGTTGGGCACACCAGCTCCTTAGCCCTATTAGGCTCGTTTTGAGTTGAAGCGCGGCTAGCGAAGGGACGAATAGAAGTGATCGACGGCCAAAAAGACAGGCTTTGATCAATTGGACCGTTTTCAAGGTCAGTCCCCGAAGGCCTTGCTTCAAACCGGTGAAAGGCTGGAAGTTTCTTATTAGAAGTCTCATCACTGGAGTGGATTTTTCGCATAACCGCGGGACGTTTGGTCTCCTGTTTGTACCCCTAATTTCCACTAACTGAATGCTTCGTAGGTGTGTAGAATGAAAATCCCTTCGGCCCTTGCTCGACACAGTCCTGAGTATGATGCCGATCTCTTAGGATGGACCGGTTTATTAGAAAGCTCGCATCTCCTCAGAGACTCCGCGCTATTGGCTCGTAGCTTTCTCGATCAACTAGGTCACTCCTCCAGTTCGAAAGAAAGAACAACATGCAATTGAACTGAGCATTCTATGAATCTTCGAGTTTCACATTCAGCCAAGTTTTCATTCTTTCTCTTCTTCATAAGTTCTTGAGTCTCTTAGCCACGCCGGTTGCCGACTTACAAAGAAGTACCTGGGCCGTAGGTTTCTCAATACTCAAGAAAGGTTTTGAATAAAGAAAGAACTCTACTCTATATATCAAATTCTTAGTGTAAAGTCTGAAGTGAAGAATCTTGTTGAGATGAGAGCAAGGTAGTTAGCGAAGAGAAGAGATGGCTTGAAGACCGGTTAGGGAGCTAGGCAGGCAGGAGGGCGGATCGGGCTTGGAGCATCCGGAAGTCTCGCACGCACTCCTACAGCATCAAATGGAGAAATACCTTATCAGCTCCTCGACCTAGAGAGGCGAAGTTGAAGGTCCTAGGCCGAAGAGCATGTGCAGAAAGAGATTTCCGGCCTTCTAGATAGAGGTGCATAGTTGGTAGTCCTAGAGCCAAAGCTAAAGCTGTAGAATACTGCAGGGGACTCCCTGATAATAGAGAATAAGGTTCCTTCCAGGAGACAGAACCGAAGGATCCGAAGAGAGGCTCGCCCTAATCGAATAAGGTAAGGAG